AATGAAGTGCCTGATTAAAGGGTTATTTTGATAGAATAAATCATGTAAAATTTTACCTTCATTATATTATTACATTTAATAGAATTAAACTATTTCCAAAAGTATCAAAAACTTTCATACATCATATACTAAAATGTATTAAAAAGATAAGCTAATTAAGCTATTGGGTTCATACCCCACTTATAAAGGTTTTAATCCTTTTCTTTTTAATGATAAATATTTACAAATTAATTTTTATAATTACTTTATTTATAGGAACTATAATTTCCATTTCTTCATATACATGATTAGGAACATGAATAGGATTAGAAATTAATTTATTGTCTTTTATTCCCCTTTTAAGAAATAAAAATAATCCTTATTCTACTGAATCTTCAATTAAATATTTTTTAATTCAAGCTTTAGCATCAATAATCTTTTTATTTTCAATTATTATAATTATAATAATAGATAATCTAATTAGAGATATAATTAATATTAATAGATTTATAATGATAATAATTAATTCATCATTATTATTAAAAATTGGAGCTGCCCCATTCCATTTTTGATTTCCTGAAATTATTGAAGGAATAAATTGAATTAATAGATTAATTTTAATAACATGACAAAAAATTGCCCCAATAATGTTATTATCCTATACATTAAAATCATCTAATTATATTATTTTTATTATTATAATATCAACTTTAATTGGAAGTTTAGGTGGTTTAAATCAAACTAGCTTACGAAAAATTATAGCCTATTCATCTATTAATCACTTAGGATGAATAACTAGTTCTTTTTTAAATAATGATATAATTTGAATAATTTATTTTTTTATTTATTCTTTTATTTCAATAACATTTGTAATAATATTAAATACTTATAATATTTTTTATTTAAAACAAATATTTTCATTTATAAATAAAAATTTATTAATTAAATTTTCAATATTATTAAATATGCTTTCCTTAGGAGGTTTACCCCCCTTCTTAGGATTTTTACCTAAATGAATAATTATTCAATACTTAAGAACTAATTATATTTATTTAATTTTATTCATAATTATAATAACATTAATTACTTTATTTTTTTATTTACGAATTGCATATTCATCATTAATTTTATCTCATAATGAATTAAATTTTAACCAAATAGTAAATATTAATATAAAAAATAATTTTTTAATATTATTTTTATCTTTTATCTCTATTAATGGACTAATCCTAATTACATTAATTTTTAATTTTTTTTAAAAAGGATTTAAGTTAAAAAAACTAATAGCCTTCAAAGCTGTAAATAGAGAGATAAGAGCTTTAAGCCTTATCAGTAAAATAAATTTTATTTACTAGATTGATTATAAAATTATTTAAGCTTTAAGATTGAATATCTATTATTAAACTTGCAATTTAATGTTTTAATTAAACTATAAAGCTTTTAAAAATAAATGGTAAAAGAAATATAAATTTCCTAAATAAATTTACAGTTTATTGCCTAATATTCTCAGCCATTTTACCGCGACAATGATTATTTTCAACAAACCATAAGGATATTGGAACTTTATATTTTATTTTTGGTGCGTGATCAGGAATAGTAGGAACTTCATTAAGTATACTAATTCGAGCAGAATTAGGTAACCCTGGAGCTTTAATTGGAGATGATCAAATTTATAATGTTATTGTTACAGCACATGCATTTGTAATAATTTTTTTTATAGTTATACCTATTATAATTGGAGGATTCGGTAATTGATTGGTTCCTTTAATATTAGGAGCCCCTGATATAGCCTTTCCTCGAATGAATAATATAAGATTTTGACTTTTACCACCATCATTAACACTTTTATTAATGAGAAGATTAGTAGAAAATGGAGCAGGGACAGGATGAACTGTCTACCCTCCGCTTTCATCTAGAATTGCCCATAGAGGAGCTTCTGTAGATCTAGCAATTTTTAGTTTACATTTAGCTGGAATTTCATCAATTTTAGGGGCTGTAAATTTTATTACTACAATTATTAATATACGTTCTGTAGGAATAACATTTGAACGAATACCATTATTCGTTTGATCTGTAGGAATTACAGCTCTATTATTATTATTATCATTACCTGTATTAGCAGGAGCTATTACTATATTATTAACTGATCGAAATTTAAATACATCCTTTTTTGATCCTGCTGGAGGAGGAGATCCTATTCTTTATCAACATTTATTTTGATTTTTTGGACATCCAGAAGTTTATATTTTAATTTTACCTGGATTTGGAATGATTTCCCATATTATTAGACAAGAAAGAGGTAAGAAGGAAACATTTGGATGTTTAGGAATAATTTATGCTATATTAGCAATTGGTTTATTAGGATTTGTAGTTTGAGCTCATCATATATTTACAGTTGGAATAGACGTAGATACACGAGCTTATTTTACATCTGCAACAATAATTATTGCTGTTCCTACTGGTATTAAGATTTTTTCATGACTTGCTACTTTACATGGAACTCAAATTTCTTATAGCCCTTCATTATTATGAGCTTTAGGATTTGTATTTTTATTTACAGTTGGTGGGCTAACAGGAGTAGTATTAGCTAATTCTTCAATTGATATTATTTTACATGACACTTATTATGTTGTAGCTCATTTTCATTATGTACTTTCAATAGGAGCTGTATTTGCAATTTTAGCAGGATTTATCCAATGATTTCCTTTATTTACTGGATTAACAATAAATAATAGATTACTTAAAATTCAATTTATTGTAATATTTGTAGGAGTAAATTTAACGTTTTTTCCTCAACATTTTTTAGGATTAAGAGGTATACCTCGACGTTATTCTGATTATCCTGATGCTTATACTTCATGAAATATTATTTCAACAATTGGATCAACAATTTCTTTTATTGGAATTATCATATTAATTTATATTATTTGAGAAGCATTCATAATACAACGTTTAGTAATTTTTACTAATCATATACCTACTTCTATTGAATGATATCAAAATTTACCACCTGCTGAACATAGATACTCCGAACTACCAATATTATGTAATTTCTAATATGGCAGAATAGTGTAATGAATTTAAGCTTCATATATAAAGTTTTTAACTTTTGTTAGAATAAATGGCAACATGATCAAATCTAAATTTACAAGATAGTGCATCTCCTATAATAGAACAATTAATTTTTTTTCATGATCATACATTAATAATTTTAACAATAATTACAATTTTAGTAAGATATTTAATATTATCATTATTTTTTAATAAATATATTAATCGTTATCTTTTAGAAAATCAAATAATTGAAGTAATTTGAACAATTTTACCAGCTATTACTTTAGTATTTATTGCATTACCATCTCTTCGATTATTGTATCTTCTTGATGAAATTAGAAATCCATTAATCACCTTAAAATCTATTGGACATCAATGATATTGAAGTTATGAATATTCAGATTTTAAAAAATTAGAATTTGATTCTTATATGATTCCTACAAATGAACTTGAAATAAATGGATTTCGATTATTAGATGTTGATAATCATGTAGTATTACCTTTTAATTCTCAAATTCGAGTATTAGTAACAGCAACAGATGTAATTCATTCATGAACTGTGCCAGCTCTTGGTGTTAAAATTGATGCTACTCCAGGACGTTTAAATCAAACTAGCTTTTTTATAAATCGTTCAGGATTATTTTATGGACAATGCTCTGAAATTTGTGGGTCAAATCATAGATTTATACCTATTGTAATTGAAAGAGTACCTACTAATATTTTTATTAATTGAATTACTAAGATAAGAGAAATTTCATTAGATGACTGAAAGCAAGTATTGGTCTCTTAAACCAAATTATAGTAAATTAGCAACTACTTCTAATGAAAAGAATTAGTTAAATTATAACATTAGAATGTCAAACTAAAATTATTAAATTATTAATATTCTTTAATTCCACAAATAGCCCCAATAAATTGATTATTTTTATATTTTATATTTACAATAATTTTTTTATTATTTAATTTTTTTAATTATTATATATATATAATTAAAAATGAAAATAATATAACTAATAAAAATTTTTTCTCAAAAAAAATTTTAAATTGAAAATGATAACAAACTTATTTTCAACATTTGATCCATCAACAAATATTTTAAACTTATCATTAAATTGAATAAGAACATTTTTAGGTTTATTACTAATTCCTATATCTTATTGATTTATTCCTTCTCGATATAATATTATTTGAGTTAATATTATTTTTACTTTACACAAAGAATTTAAAACACTTTTAGGACCTTATAATCAAAAGGGAAGAACTTTTATTTTTATTTCTTTATTTTCATTTATTCTATTTAATAATTTTATAGGATTATTTCCATATATTTATACAAGTTCAAGTCATATATCTATAACTTTATCATTAGCTTTACCTTTATGATTAAGATTTATAGTATTTGGATGAATTAATAACACAATACATATATTTGCACATTTAGTTCCTCAAGGAACTCCTCCAGTTTTAATACCTTTTATAGTATGTATTGAAACAATTAGAAATATTATTCGACCTGGAACTTTAGCTGTTCGATTAACAGCAAATATAATTGCAGGACATTTATTATTAACTCTTTTAGGAAATACTGGACCAATAATAAATTCAATAATAATCTCTTTATTAATTATTGTACAATTATTATTATTAACCTTAGAATTTGCTGTTTCAATTATTCAATCTTATGTCTTTGCAATTCTAAGAACTTTATACTCTAGAGAAGTAATTTAAATAATGTCAACACATTCAAATCATCCTTTTCATTTAGTAGATTATAGTCCTTGACCTTTAACAGGAGCTTTAGGAGCAATAATTACAGTTTCTGGATTAGTAAAATGATTCCATCAATATAATTTAAATTTATTTATTATTGGAATAATTGTAACATTATTAACAATAATTCAATGATGACGAGATGTAACTCGTGAAGGAACTTTTCAAGGATTACATACTTATATTGTAACAATAGGATTACGTTGAGGAATAATTTTATTTATTACATCAGAAGTTTTTTTCTTTATTTCATTTTTTTGAGGATTTTTTCATAGAAGTTTAGCCCCAACTGTTGAATTAGGAATTACATGACCTCCAGTAGGAATTATACCTTTTAATCCACTTCAAATTCCATTACTAAATACATTAATCTTATTAACTTCAGGAGTTACAGTAACATGAGCTCATCACAGATTAATAGAAAATAATTACAATCAAGCTTTACAAAGATTATTAATTACTGTTTTATTAGGTCTTTATTTTACAGCACTTCAAGCTTTAGAATATTATGAGGCTCCATTTACTATTGCAGATTCTGTTTATGGATCTTCATTTTTTATAGCAACAGGATTTCATGGAATTCATGTTATTATTGGAACAACTTTTCTTTTAATTTGTTTAATTCGACATATTTATAATCATTTTTCATCTATTCATCATTTTGGATTTGAAGCAGCAGCTTGATATTGACATTTTGTAGACGTAGTATGACTATTCTTATATATTTCAATCTATTGATGAGGTAGATAAATTATAATTTATATAGTATAAAAAGTATATTTGACTTCCAATCAAATGGTCTAACTATTTTTAGTATAAATAATTTTCACTATTTTAATAATAAGAATAATTATTTTTTTATTAGCAACAATTGTAATATTAGTTGCTAATTTTTTATCAAAAAAATCATTTATAGATCGAGAAAAAAATTCTCCATTTGAATGCGGATTTGACCCAAAAAATTCAGCTCGTTTACCTTTTAGATTACAATTTTTCTTAATCGCAGTAATTTTTTTAATTTTTGATGTTGAAATTGCTTTATTAATACCTATAATTATAATTATAAAAACTTCAAATCTTATATCTTGAATAATAATTAGATTTTTCTTTTTATTAATTTTACTTATTGGATTATATCATGAATGAAATCAAGGAGCTTTAAATTGAGCAAATTAGGATAATAGTTAACTATAACATTTGATTTGCATTCAAAAAGTGTTGAATCTTCAACTTATCTTAAATAAGAAGTAAAGTTTTACATTTAGTTTCGACCTAAAAATTTGATGATAATCATCCTTATTTAAAATTAATTGAAGCCAAAAAGAGGCATATCACTGTTAATGATATCATTGAATTTTAATTCCAATTAAAGAAATATGATGATCAAGATAAAGCTGCTAACTTTTTTCTTTAGCGGTTAAATTCCGTTTATATTTCTAATTTATATAGTTTAATAAAAACATTACATTTTCATTGTAAAAATAAAATAATAATTTTTATAAATACTTAAAAATTTAAATAATTTCCTTAATATCTTCAATATTATGCTCTAAATATAAGCTATTTAAGTAAATTAATAAAAATAAAAATAACGTAATTAATCACAAAATAATTAAAATTAAATAAATTTTTATATTATTATTTTGAAGAAACTGAATAAATATAGAATTTTTTTTTAAATTATAATAAATCCCCTGACCTCCAAAATATTCATTTCAACCTTGATCAAAATTTTTATATAAATTATATCTTAATATTAAAGGTAAATAATTTATTGAAAAAGTTGAAATATTTGGTATAAATCATATAAATCCAAAAAAATATCTATAATGATAAAATTTTAAAGAATTAGATAATCATCCTAATGAAAACTTTGATAATTCATAACCAATTCAAGCACCAATTATTCTAACAAATAAAGCTAATAATTTTAAACTTAAAGGTAAACAAATTATAATAGGAGTTGGAAAAATTAATCAACTTAAAGTTCTTCCTATAAAAATTACAAATACTAATATAGATAATATTCTTTTTAATATAATTCAACCTTCATCATTTAAAGAATGTAAAGAAAAAAAATTAAAATCCCCAGTAATTGAATAATAACATAATCGAAATGAATAACATACAGTTAATCCTGTTGAAATAAAAAATAAAATAAAAATAAAAATATTAATAAAATCTATTGATACTACTTCTAAAATTAAATCCTTAGAATAAAATCCTGCTAAAAATGGTATACCACATAACGCCAGATTAGAAATATTTATACAAATACAAGTTAATGGTATATGAACTATTAAATTTCCTATAAATCGAATATCTTGTACATCCTTTAAGTTATGAATAATTGCACCAGCACATATAAATAATAAAGCCTTAAATAAAGCATGTGTTAAAAGATGAAAAAATGCTAATTTATAATTTCCTATTGATAAAATTCTTATTATTAATCCTAATTGACTTAATGTGGACAAAGCAATAATTTTTTTTAGATCAAATTCAAAATTAGCTCCTAATCCTGCTATAAATATTGTTAAAGTTGATATTAATAATAAAAATAATCTTAAATTTTCATTTAAAATTGAATTAAATCGAATTAATAAATAAACTCCAGCTGTAACTAAAGTTGAAGAATGAACTAAAGCAGATACTGGAGTTGGGGCAGCTATTGCCGCAGGCAATCAAGAAGAAAATGGAATTTGTGCTCTTTTAGTTATAGCTGCTACTATTACTAAAACTCCAATAATATGTATATAATCATCATTTTTTATAAAATCTATATAAAAAATATAATTTCAACTACCATAATTTAATATTCATGAAATAGCAATTAATAATATAACATCACCAATTCGATTTATTAAAGCAGTTAATATCCCTGCATTATAAGATTTAACATTTTGATAATAAATTACTAAACAATAAGAAACTAATCCTAATCCATCTCATCCTAATAAAATTCTAATTAAATTTGGTCTAATAATTAATAATATTATAGAAAATACAAATATTAAAACTAATATAATAAATCGATTAATATTTAAGTCACCCTCTATATATTGATTACTATAAAAAATAACTATAGAAGAAATAAATAAAACAAATCTTATAAATATTAAAGATATTCAATCAAATAAAATTCTTATAACAATTGAATTAGAATTTAAACTTAATAATTCTCATTCAATAAAAACCACATAATCTAAAATTAAAAATTTTAATCTAAATAAAAATAAAGAAATACTTAATAACAATAAAACTACAAATCTAATAATACAAATCGAAATTAAATTAATAATTTAAGGTAAGATTAACTTACATACTTGACACCACAAATCAAAATTTTATTTTAAATTACTTAAATAAATTCATAATATAAAAAAATTTCTTTTAACAATTAATAAATTTAAAGGAAATCAATGTAAAAATAATAATAAATATTCCCGAACATACCCTGATGAACAAGAAAATTTACCTGAATAAATTTTTCCATGTTGACTATATGAATATAAATATAATGTATAAACAGCACTAAAAAAAGATAATAATATTAATAATAGTATTGAAACTCAAGTTCAAGAAATTAAACTATTTAATAAACTAATTTCTCCTATCAAATTTATAGAAGGAGGAGCTGCTATATTTGAAGATCTTAATAAAAATCATCATAAAGTTATTCTTGGTATTAAATTTATTAGTCCCTTATTTATAAATATTCTTCGTCTTCCTATTCGTTCATAAGAAATATTAGCTAAACAAAATAATCCAGATGAACATAATCCATGAGCAATTATTATTATAAATGACCCACAAAATCCTCAATAATTAAATGTTATAATTCCAGCTAAAACTATTCCTATATGAGCTACAGATGAATAAGCAATTAATAATTTTAAATCAGTTTGTCGTAAACAGATTAAACTAACTAAAAATCCTCCTACTAAACTAATTCTAATAAATAAAAAAGAAAATGATATTCCAATTATAATAAATAAATTTATTACTCGTAATAATCCGTATCCTCCTAATTTTAATATAATTCCTGCTAAAATTATTGATCCTGATACAGGAGCTTCAACATGAGCCTTAGGTAATCATAAATGAACTATATATATCGGTATTTTAACTAAAAAAGCAAAAATTATACATACATATATATAAATATTAAAATAATAAATATTATTAAAGAAAAAAAAATCTAAAGTATAAAAATTATTATAATAATAAAAAATTCCAATTATTATAGGTAGGGAAGCAAATAAAGTATAAAATAATAAATAAATTCCAGCTTGTAAACGTTCAGGTTGATAGCCTCAACCTATAATCAAAATTAATGTTGGAATTAAACTACATTCAAAAAAAAAATAAAATAAAAATAAATTTATTGAACTAAATGTACAATATAAAAATAATAATAATATTAACATTAAAAATAAAAAAAATTTATAATAAAAATTTTTTTTATAAATAGACTCTCTTGCTATAATTATTAAAGAACAAATTCAAAATCTTAATAAAATTAATCTAAAAGATAATAAATCTGATCCAAAAAAATATCTAATATTTATTCATAAATAATTAAATCTACCCATTATTATAAATATAAATCTTATTAAAAAATAATAAATTTGTCTAATTCAAAATCTATTTTTTTGAAAACATAAAGGAATTATAAATAATATTATAAATAAAAACTTTAACATAATATATTTATTGAAAAAAAAAAATCATTTCCATGAGTTCGAATTAAAGAAACTAAAATTGATAAACCTAATACGCTTTCACATACACAAAAAACTAAATATAATATACTAAAATAGTATTCAAAATCAAATATTGATAAATAAATAAATATTAAAATATATAAAGATAAAATAATAAATTCTAAACTTAATAATATTAATAATAAATGTTTTCGTTTAAAAGAAAAAACAATTATTCCAGTAAAAAATATAAAAATAAATGGTAATATATTAAATATATAAATAATTAGTTTTAATAATTTAAATAAAATATTGGTCTTGTAAATCAAAAATAAGAATTATTCTTTTAAAACTTCAGAGAAAAAAAAATACTTTTTTCATTAATCTCCAAAATTAATATTTTAATATAAACTATTCTCTGTATTTATTATATATTTATTATTATAAATTTAACAATAACTATTATTTTTTTATTTCTAAATCATCCTCTTTCAATAGGATTAATTTTATTAATTCAAACAATTTTAATTACCTTAATTTCAAGAATATTTTCTTATACTTATTGATTTTCTTATATTTTATTTTTAGTTATATTAGGAGGAATATTAGTATTATTTATTTATATAACAAGATTAGCTTCTAATGAAATATTTAATTTTTCTATAAAAACTCCTTTATTTATAGGAACATTTTTTGCATTAATATTTATTATTTTTTTATTTATAGATTATATAAATATAATTCCAATCATAAAAAATTCTAATATACAAGAATTCTATAATAACATAATATTTTTTAATAATGAAAATTTATTTACATTAAATAAAATTTATAATATACCTAATAATTTAATTACAATTTTATTAGTAAATTATTTATTTTTAACATTAATTGCAGTAGTAAAAATTACTAATATTAACTATGGGCCTTTACGACAAAAATTCTAATGAATAAACCTATACGAACTACTCATCCTTTATTTAAAATTATAAATGGAGCTTTAATTGATTTACCAACACCATCTAATATTTCATTGTGATGAAATTTTGGATCTTTATTAGGACTATGTTTAATTATTCAAATTGTAACAGGGTTATTTTTAGCTATACATTATACTGCTAATATTGAATTAGCATTTAATAGAGTAAACCATATTTGTCGAGATGTAAATTATGGTTGATTAATTCGAACTCTTCATGCTAATGGAGCTTCATTTTTTTTTATTTGTATTTATCTTCATATTGGACGAGGTATATATTACGGATCATATAAATTTATACATACATGAATAGTAGGAGTAATTATTTTATTTTTAGTAATAGGAACAGCTTTTATAGGATATGTTTTACCATGAGGTCAAATATCTTTTTGAGGAGCAACAGTTATTACAAATTTATTATCTGCAATTCCTTATTTAGGAACAATATTAGTTCAATGAGTATGAGGAGGATTTGCTGTTGATAATGCAACATTAACACGATTTTTTACTATTCATTTCCTTTTACCATTTATTGTAACAGCAGCTGTAATAATCCATTTATTATTTCTCCATCAAACAGGATCTAATAATCCATTAGGAATTAATAGAAATATTGATAAAATCCCTTTTCATCCATATTTTTCATATAAGGATTTAATAGGTTTTATTATATTATTAATAACTTTAACACTTTTAACACTTTTTAATCCTTATTATTTAGGAGACCCTGATAATTTCACACCAGCAAATCCCTTAGTTACTCCAATTCACATTCAACCAGAATGATATTTTTTATTTGCATATGCTATTTTACGATCTATTCCTAATAAATTAGGAGGAGTAATTGCTCTTGTTATATCAATTTTAATTTTAATAATTTTACCATTTTCTAATAAAAGAAATTTTCAAAGATTAAAATTTTATCCTATTAATCAAATTTTATTTTGATCTTTTTTCGTAATTGTAATTTTACTCACATGAATTGGTATACGACCTGTTGAAGATCCATATGTTTTAATAGGACAAATTTTAACAATTTTATATTTTCTTTATTTTATTATTAATCCATTAATTACTAAATTTTGAGATTATTTATTATACTAGTTAATGAACTTGAATAAGTATATGTTTTGAAAACATAAAATAGAGTATAAATCCTCTATTAACTTTTTACTAAAAAAAATTCACTAAATTAATATAGAATAATATAATATTTTTAAACCTATATATACAAATAAATAATTTAATGAAACAGGTAAAAAACTTTTTCAAGCTAAATATATTAATTTATCATATCGATATCGAGGCAAAGTACCACGAACTCAAATAAATACAAAAGATATAAATACTATTTTTAAAAAAAAGAAAATAGATATTAAATCACTTCCTAAAAATATTACACAAAATAATATTCTTATAAATAAAATTCTTGAATATTCAGATAAAAAAATTAAAGCAAATCCCCCTCTTCTATATTCAACATTAAATCCAGATACTAGCTCTGACTCTCCTTCAGCAAAATCAAAAGGAGTACGATTTGTTTCTGCTAATCTAGATACAAATCAAACAAAAGCTAATGGTATAGATAAAAAAATTATTCAAATAAATTTTTGACATTTATAAAATTCTATTAAACTAAAGCTTTCAATTAAAATTATAAATGATATTAAAATTAAAGCTAATCTTACTTCATATGAAATTGTTTGAGCAACCGCTCGTAATCCTCCTAATAAAGAATAACTTGAATTAGAAGATCACCCAGCAATTATAACAGTGTAAACTCCTATACTAGTACAACATAAAAAAAATAATATACCTAAATTAAAAGAAAATAATACTAAATAATAAGGAATAATTACTCATAATAATAAAGATAAAAATAAACTTATAATAGGAGAATAATAATATATAATATAATTTGATAATAAAGGATAAGTCTGTTCCTTTGAAAATAATTTAATAGCATCACAAAAAGGTTGAGGAATACCTATAAATCCAACCTTATTAGGACCCTTCCGAATTTGAATATAACCTAAAACTTTACGCTCCAATAAAGTTAAAAAAGCAACTCCTACTAATACACAAATAATTAATAATAATATGCAAATTAAATAAAATAATATATCTATATAAAACAAGTATTACTTGTAAAAAAATTACATTTATGAATTCTAAATTCATTACACTATTCTGCCAAAGTAATTTAATAATATTCAAAAAATTAAATATAAATATATTAAATATTTGGTCCTTTCGTACTAAAATATTTTATTTTACTAAAGATAGAAACCGACCTGGCTTACGCCGGTCTGAACTCAGATCATGTAAAAATTTAATGGTCGAACAGACCAAAATTTTAAGCTTCTACACCTAAAATAATTTTTAATCCAACATCGAGGTCGCAAACTTTTTTATCGATATGAACTCTTTAAAAAAATTACGCTGTTATCCCTAAGGTAACTTAATCTTATAATCAATAAAATTGGATCATATAAATCATAAATCAATGTTAATATTCAAAAAGAATTTATTTAATCTTTCTATTACCCCAATAAAATAATTTATTAAAATAAAACGTAAACTATTCTTTATAAATTTTACTTTAAAAATTATAAAGCTCTATAGGGTCTTCTCGTCTTTTAATAATATTTAAGCTTTTTAACTTAAAAATTAAATTCTATTTTAATTTAAATAGAGACAGATTTTACCTCGTCCAACCTTTCATACAAGCTTTTAATTAAAAAACTAATGATTATGCTACCTTTGCACAGTCAAATTACTGCGGCCATTTAAAATTTTTCAGTGGGCAGGTTAGACCTTAAATATAAACTCAAAAGGACATGTTTTTGTTAAACAGGCGAGTAAAATTTTTGCCGAATTCCTTTAAATAATCTTTTAAATTATATTATTTAAACATTTAAAATATATACTAATTTTATCATTATAACTAAATTTTTTTAATTAAAATTTATTTATTTATAAAAAATTTAAAATTATATAAAATAATATTTTTAAATAAATTAATTATAACAAATTATTATTGATAGCTATTTCTAAACTTACATTTTTTAAAAATTTTATTAATTTTTAAATTTTTAATTAAAAGCTAATCCCTTTAATTATTAATATTTAATTTTAATAATCTAATAAATTAGATTATTAAAAATAAATATTTGAATTCAATTCATTTCTAAATAAACTAGATATCTTTAAGAACGAATAACATTTCATTACTAATAAATTATTATAAATATTTTTTTTACAATAAAAAAAATAATTTATTAACTCTCTTAAACTCGAGAAAATTAAAATAAATAATTTTTATTTAATAAACCCTGATACACAAGGTACAAAAAATTAATTCTACTTTTTAATAATAAATATATATTTCAATTATCTTTTACAATACTAAATAAACTATAACTATAATAAATTTTTTCAATAAACTATACTAAAAATTTTTCCAAATAAAATTATTTTTATTAAATTAAATTAAACAAATAATAAAAAGTAAATTTTTTATTTCAAACTATATCGAATTGCACGACAACTTTTTAATGTAAATAAAATGCTTTACTATATCAAGCTCTAATTTGTCATTCTAGATACACTTTCCAGTACATCTACTATGTTACGACTTATCTTATCTTGTAATAAGAGCGACGGGCGATATGTACATATTTTAGAGCTAAAATCATAAAATTTAATTAAATTTTATTACTTTCAAATCCACCTTCATTAAATATTTTAAATACTTTATCCGTTTTAAATAAATTTATTGTAACCCATTTCTACTTAACTATATACTGCACCTTGATCTGATATATATTCTTATACAAATTATTAAAAATTTATTTTCTTTTAAAATTTTCATAATAACGACGGTATACAAATTTTTAAATTAAGTAAAGTTAATCGTGGACTATCAATTATAGAACAGGTTCCTCTGAATAGACTAAAATACCGCCAAAATCTTTAAATTTCAAGAACATAACTAATACTACTTTAGTAAATTTTATTTACATTTAAAATAATAGGGTATCTAATCCTAGTTTAAAAATAAATTTCATAATATTAAAAACTTATTTAAAAATTATTTTTATATTTAAAATTTCACTTAATAAATATAATTTTATTTTTTAATATAAATCATATAATTATTTACTAATAAAATTTATTTATATTTTTTGTATAACCGCAACTGCTGGCACAAAATTTGTTAATATTAAAATTTATTTATAATTCTTAATTTCTTAAATTATTAAAATTAAATACTGCGAATAAATATAATAAGAAAATTATTAAAATTTAATTATTAATCACACAAAAATTTACATGTAAAAWAAAAMWTTAAATAAATTCTTAAGCTAGAATTAAACTTTATTAAATATTAAAGATAGTATAAATAAAATATAAAATAATATATAATACTTAAATTAATAAAATAAAAATATGCAAAAAAAAATCGAAAGTTCCCCTCTGAATCACCTTAAAATTTTATAATCAATCTAAAATTCATCAATATGTCTTAAATCACTATAAAATTCATCCTATTTCTAAATATACTATATTATTTAATTTTAATAATACATATACATTCTACCCTTAAATGTAATATTATTTATTAATATTAATAACATAAATATATTTTACTATAAAAATATATTAAATTTTTATAATATATTTTACCCCTAAAATACATTATAGTAATATATTCATTACATTAAATTTTTATAATATATTTTACCCCTAAAATACATTATAGTAATATATTCATTACATTAAATTTTTATAATATATTTTACCCCTAAAATACATTATAGTAATATATTCATTATATTAAATTTTTATAATATATTTTACCCCTAAAATACATTATAGTAATATATTCATTATATTAAATTTTTATAATATATTTTACCCCTAAAATACATTATAGTAATATATTCATTCTATTAAATTTTAATAATATATCTTACCCCTAAAATACATTATAGTAATATATTCATTCTATTAAATTTTTATAATATATTTTACCCCTAAAATACATTATAGTAATATATTCATTCTATTAAATTTTTATAATATATTTTACCCCTAAAATACATTATAGTAATATATTCATTCTATTAAATTTTAATAATATATCTTACCCCTAAAATACATTATAGTAATATATTTATTATATTAAATTTTTATAATATATTTTACCCCTAAAATACATTATAGTAATA